TGATAGAATAGAACTCGACAAATTCTTGCCCTGCATAAGCAAAGGCAAAGGACGGGGCTTGTCGATACTTGATTTATAGAATACATAGTTCTATAAAAGACTGTAAGTTGTTTTCTCAAAATCTGGCTCTGTTTGGGTTCTGGGTAGCGGCCCAAACAGATATACCAATAGGGATGAGGTAAGGCTTACTTATTAATTCCAGAACTACGAAAGTAAGAGGTCAGAAATCTTGGTATCCAAAGGTTCCTAAAGGACATTCCATTTTTGCTCCTAGGATTGAAGAAAAGATTATACGAAAGACTATCAAGACTTCCTAATTATCTTACACTACCTACACTAACGTAGGGTCTACTGACTCTGTCTGGAATTAGATTGGATAGGCTGATGGGAAATCAATTTAGGAGTTGTGGAAAGGACTGAAGATACTTTGTATCCATACTTACGAGAGACTCCGAGTACTCAAACATTCAATCAGGATGGTTGGTCGGCTCTTATCTTATAGAATAACAGAGTAAAAGTAAAAAAAAAAAAAAAGATTTCTTTGGTCGTGTAAGGGGATTACAAAAAAAATGTATGTAATAATGGTAGTGATGTCTCCCCATTCTTTCACAGAAAGAAAGACAGTAAGGCTTAGATCAAATAGGAAATGTAGGTATCCAATAGATAGTTATCTATCTTGATGGTATATTTTTTTTTATTTTTGCTTATGAAAGAAAGGTAACAAAACAAACAATAGGTCTTACTATTCCCACATGTTCCATTAGGAGCATTCCTTTGCAATTTGCAAGGAAAAGGTGTGTGTATCGTATTTTTACTTAATACTTCCCAATTCTACCAGAAATCCTATAAAGAATCTGTTACGAGTGGATTCATTGAATTGGTTCATCAATAGCCTTAAGTCAGAATCCTATTTTGACTCTGCGCCATTGATTCTACTATGATTATTGATCAATAATGGAATAATTCCTTCATAGAAATAGGAGATATAATTCACATGGATATAGTAAGTCTCGCTTGGGCTGCTTTAATGGTAGTCTTTACATTTTCCCTTTCACTCGTAGTATGGGGAAGGAGTGGACTCTAGGTATATTAATAATTGATTGAGTAATCGATTGAGTAATCGATTGAGTAATCGAATTGTATCAATTGTTTAATTGATCGTTTTGCATTGATCGTTTTTCGAAGCTTTTTTTTTTTTAGCTTGTCTTTCTTTCAAAATTATACTGGAAAGACAATAATGAATAATAACCATTCGATCAAACAACGAATGATTACTATAGTTTAGTTGTATTTCAAGTTGTATTTCAAAACTCAAATCTACGCATGATAGGAAATTTTTTCCAACCGAATTCCTCCTAAATATTCTGTTTGGATAAACCTGTTCTTACCAGAATTATGAATATTACAATGAGAAAAAACCAATCCCTAGTTTTTTCTTTATTTGTTTCTCTCTTTCTTTACTTTCACTGTTCTAAGAACAAATCGTTCTGCTATTAGATTACGACGATACTTACTTTCTACTGGAAGTGACTAGTGGTTGTCCAAAGAGGTTTTACACATAATAAAATTAGATCTTTCTTCCGCTGAGTGATCCACCACATATCATACATTTAACATTTTAGACTCCTAGAGATTTTTTTATGCTTTTTTGACTCATCTCATGTCATGTTTAAGCATGAAAAATGGTCCGAGTCCCCTTTACTAATCTACTTCCTTTCAAAATCTGAAGAAGTTACCATAGAACTTCGTAAATGATCTGTTAATGGCTCAATCAATGACTTCTTGGGATGGGAAATCAAAAAAATTCCTTGGTTTTGTTTTCTTTTGTTATAGTATATTCCTATCTTCCTCTATTGATTCTTTTGATGGATCCCGGAACCTATATATAAAATTATAAGAAACCTAGGAATTAGAAGAATTGGCCTTCGATTATTTTGGGTTGATCAAAATCGAGTGGATGTAGCGAAAAAAGGAAATAGAATTAGACTGCTATTTCGATGTACTAGTCTACTATTTAGATTAGATGTACATCTAATACATCATATACATACATATTGTAAATTGATCTATATAAACCCTCCATTTAGATAAAGTCTATATCTGTATACAATACAACTTTATATGATAATATCATTGTATACAATATTAGATAATATAAAATACTCTAAAATGTGGTAGAAAGGACTATATATAGTCCTTTCTACCACATTTTATGATTCCAACCAGATCATTTCATTTAAGACTTGGAATTTTCTTTTAATCCCTTTCTTTCATTTCTTCAATCATTGAAAAAAGGATTGATAAGAACTAATAATTCAGATTCAAATTAATCATTTTGACTGACTGTTTTTACGTAGATAATAAGTAAAAAAGCAGTAGGAACTAGAATGAACAGTGCAGTAGCAATAAATGCGAGAATATTGACTTCCATAATTTCATTATTGATTTTTTTTTTTCTTCGCAATAACTCGGGATGTAATCCCATAGAGATGAGAAATTTAACTCCTGTAAATTCATTGGGATGAATTGATCCTGATGATACTGAATAGGATCAATATTATGAATAACAATATCTGATCTATCAAATCGATTCATCGTCGAGAATTGAATAGTATAACATGGGAAGATCCTTTATCCATACTAATTACGAAATGGGATTTTTTATTGGATCAGGAATCCCATTGGATTTTTCATCCTCTTCCACTTTTTCTTTTCTATAACCTACTGTCTTCCTTATCTTATACAACTCTCCTTCCTGTGTATTATACTTACAATTATGAGGTATTATATGACCGGTATTCTATGGGTCACACACAGACCCAAACGAGGTGAGATGGAAAAAAAGGGATTAAATAAAAAAGATCAAATATTCCAACAAATTTACTGAAAAGGGTCCTTGCTCGGTCTTTTCTTTTATTTTATTAGTATCCTCTTTCTTGTATTTATTTGTACTGGAATGCATACATCAAAAACGATGTCTGCAATTTGAATGAGATAGATTGTTTACAATTAGTCATTGAGGATACACAAACAAAGTCAGAACTAGAAAAGGTGTGGTTTAACCTGAAAAGTACTCTGTCGAGGTAATTATGTTAAGTTCATTGTCCATCGTACAATAAACGAATACCATTTTTGTATGTATTCCCGGTAAAATAGGATCACTCTACTCCATTTCATTGATCAAGAACAATCGAAAAAGAAAGTAAGACGAGGATGGTATCTCTTAAAATACTGAATATAGTAATACCACCGATTGTACTAATGTACATATGATATGTCTCTCCTTTATCAATCGGGAGTAGTGGAAAGATTTGAAATTCCCATATCCATATTTGTGTGATGATAAATGCGAAATAAAAAACAAAAGAAATAAGGATCCCCACTGGGGATTAGATCTTGCTTCCTGTCCCCCTTTTCCGTGAAAAGAGAGAGATGAATTGATAAATTCACCGGATCCTAGTTCGGGACTGACGGGGCTCGAACCCGCAGCTTCCGCCTTGACAGGGCGGTGCTCTGACCAATTGAACTACAATCCCAGCGAGGTGTATGGCATACATATTCTTAATGTAATCATAAGAACATTCTAGTCCTAGTTGTCGTATTGTAAGAAAGACAGGAATGATATACTGATATCATATCCACATATAATATGGGCTATAGTGAGAGTGACACGGATTACTAGTAATCAATAATTATTTTACGGCCAAAAGTGGATAATCAATCTTTCAATGAGAAAAAAGAACTAAACTTTTTTGTTTGCTTTTCATGATACTTTACTTAATTAAGTAAAGTATCATGAATTAGATCCTTAGAAAGATCAGAAAGAGAAAAATAGGGATAGAGAAAAAAAAAAATTGATCCTTTCTCTTTATTTCTACGGATTAGGCATTTCCATTTATGGAAGACAAATTGGTTATATCATATTCATGGAGCGGTGAATTATTGGGCCGAGCTGGATTTGAACCAGCGTAGACATATTGCCAACGAATTTACAGTCCGTCCCCATTAACCACTCGGGCATCGACCCAGGAAGAATTCATTCTAGGCTTATCGATAATCTATGATCAACTTCCTTTCATAGTACCCTACCCCCAGGGGAAGTCGAATCCCCGCTGCCTCCTTGAAAGAGAGATGTCCTGAACCACTAGACGATAGGGGCATATACGCCCGACCATCATCATACTATGATGATAGTATGAGCAGTTTTTTGGAATTGTCAATATAGTCTAATGGTATGACTAGATCAAAAAAATCTTTCTTACTTTTATGTTATTATTTTTTGGAATTTTTTTTTTTTTTCAAAAATTCAAAATAATAATCTTATCTACTTTTGGAGTAAATCCAATTTATTGTTCCTGAATGAACTCCTATGCATATACGTATATATTATGTACATATAGTACATATATACATATATGCAGTAGACTCATAATGAAAAAAAAATGGCTAATTCATGAATTGAATAAAATGGCCCTTTTAACTCAGTGGTAGAGTAACGCCATGGTAAGGCGTAAGTCATCGGTTCAAATCCGATAAAGGGCTTTTTTTCCACTAAACTCAAGTTTTAGCCTTCGTTTTTCAGCGGAAAATATCTCTATTATTTTTTCTAAAAAGAAAAGGATAACCACCATTATAATGAATTCTGATTATTCTGACTTATAGTTAAGTTAGGAAGTTGAACATTTATTGATTAGCAAAATGACTAATTGCACGTATTAGGAGTAGTCCACCTGTAGTGACATAGTAGTCCTCCTCATGTCTCATTATTCAAAAATTTTTTGTCCTGGGACATAACAGAAATATTCTATAATACTCTATATATACAATTCCTATTATTAATCGACAAACCAAGGTGTTCTTATTTCTCCAATGTTCTTATAACACCCACTATCAAATTCTAAATAAAGAAAAAGTAAGTGGACCTGACCCATTGAATGATGACTATATCAGCTATTCTGATATTTAAATTCAATATAGATTAAATTGTATAAGCAGATTTA